AATTTTATAAGGTTAAATAAAAAATAAAAAATTCGATTGTTAATTTGATATAAGATAATTGCTATGCTTAGTGTGTGACTCGGTGGTTTTTGATTTTTAGGAAAAGGATTCAAAAACAAAAATAGGCCGACTCCTATTATGAATTAATAAGTATAGAACTAATAACCAACTCATCGCTTTGCATTATCTGGATTCAAAGAAGCAGTCAAGATATGATATAGTAATCATATAATTGCAGCAATTGCAATTTTTTTTTTCAGAAAAAAAAATCAATCTGATTATTTTATTCTAAAACAAAATAGAAAATAATGCAGATAAATGGAAGGGTGAAAGAAAGAAAAAAAAAAAAGAAAAAAAAATATCAATGATATATGATTCCAATATGTAAGGTCTATGATTCATTTTAGAAAAGCCAATGAATGTAATAAAGCATCAATAGAGATTGATCTATAATTAAATGAATCTATTCTCTATAATTAAATGAATCTATTCATAGAACAAAAAATCAAGAGCCTGGAGCCAATAAAGACTGAGAAAATTGACTCAATAACAAATTTCATTCAATTTGATTTTATTCAGGACTCCATTGTAAAAGTAGGACCTAACCATTAATTGGGAAGTGATGAGGACGACGGAACCAATAAATCAGTACTGATTTATTGGGCAGGATGGCGAAAGAAAAGAAAGGAACCAGTAGACAATTCATTTCTATTTAGTCTTTATTCTAAAAGCTAATGGATTACTTCCACAAATGAAATAATTATTGAAATAGTAAAATAATTATTGAAATAGTAAATATTCGCCCGCGAAGGTTTTTATGTTATTAAATTTAAAAATTTTAAACAAAACAATCTGATAACATATTGACTATATAAAATATATAAACAGAATGAAAACCAGAAATCGAATACATAGTCATATAAAATTCGATAGAATAGAAAATAAAATAATACAAAAATATACAAATTTCTAATAATACAAATTTATAATAACAAGAGAAATCCCACCAAATACCATGCTTTAGTATAGTATATTATTACATGTATATTTTTTTAATCATTTCATTCGCGAGGAGCTGGATGAGAAGAAACTCTCATGTCCGGTTCTGTAGTAGGGATGGAATTGATAAACGACCATCTACTATAACCCCAAAAGAACCAGATTCCGTAAGCAACATAGAGGAAGAATGAAAGGAATGTCTTATCGAGGTAATTGTATTTCTTTCGGTAGATATGCTCTTCAGGCACTTGAACCCGCTTGGATTACATCTAGACAAATAGAAGCGGGACGACGGGCAATGACAAGAAATGCGCGCCGCGGGGGAAAAATATGGGTACGTATATTTCCTGACAAACCTGTTACTGCAAGACCTACAGAAACACGTATGGGATCGGGGAAAGGATCCCCCGAATATTGGGTAGCTGTCGTTAAACCTGGCAGAATACTTTATGAAATGGACGGAGTAACAGAAAATATAGCTAGAAAGGCTATTTCAATAGCAGCGTCAAAAATGCCTATACAAACTCAATTCATTATTTCGAGATAGGAATAGAAAAACCAAAGGAAAAAATCCTTTAGGATTAAAAAAACAAAAATCGAACGTTTATTTTTTTTTTTTGAACAAAAATATTTCTTTTTTTTTGCCCTTTGCATTGAAATAACAGATTAAAAAAATGATATGATCCAATCTCAGACCCATTTGAGTGTAGCAGATAACAGTGGAGCCCGAAAATTAATATGTATTCGAATCATGGGGACTAGTAATCGGCGATATGCACATATCGGTGACATTATTGTTGCTGTAATCAAAGAAGCCGTACCAAATTCACCTCTAGAAAGATCCGAAGTAATCAGAGCTGTAATTGTACGTACTTGTAAAGAACTCAAACGTGACAACGGCATAATAATAAGATATGATGACAATGCTGCAGTTGTCATTGATCAAGACGGAAATCCAAAAGGAACTCGAATTTTTGGTGCAATCGCCCGGGAATTGAGACAGTTAAATTTCACTAAAATAGTTTCATTAGCACCTGAAGTATTTTAAGATAAAACATTGTAAGATATAAGATAAGACCCCGATATAGTTATAGTATTTGAATGGAATTAATTAAAGTAAATTAGAATAAATTAGAAAATTAATTAAAAAAAATTAATTAAAAATGAAAGAAATTAGTAGATTGGAGTTCATGCATATACCTCTAAAATAATAAAAAAAAAAATGAATTCATATGATAAAAAGAAAACAAACAAAAAAAAAAAAGAAAAATATGTTGATTATATCAAAATTATGAGGCACCAATAAATTTAGTTTATCATGGGGAGAGACACTATTGCTGACATAATAACCTCTATACGAAATGCGGACACGGATAGAAAAAGAACTGTCCGACTAGCATTTACTAACATCACCGAAAAATTTATTAAAATACTTTTGCAAGAAGGTTTTATTGAAAATGTGAGGAAACACCAGGAAGGTAAGAAATTTTTTGTTGTTTTAACTCTACGACATAGAAGAAATAGGAAAGGATCATATGGAACTAATCTAAATTTAAAACGAATAAGTCGGCCCGGTCTACGAATCTATTCTAACTATCAAAAAATTCCTAGAATTCTAGGCGGGATGGGGATTGTAATTCTTTCTACCTCTCGGGGTATAATGACAGACCGGGAGGCTCGACTAGAAAAAATCGGTGGAGAAATCTTGTGTTATATATGGTAATCTTTCCTCTCGGATATCCAAATTTTATCCGGACTTCCTGTTTGTGAAAAAAAAAAAAAATAGAAAGAAGAAAGAAAAGGGTTCTAATATTATTTTTATTATTTTTCCTGCATTATATTAATTGATACTTGATACTTCACGAGGTTTTAGCTGGAATGAAAGAATAAAAATAGAGTCAAGTCAAGAGGGTTTAATTGTTGAATCACTTACTAATGGTATCTCTCAAGTTTGTTTCGATAATGAAGATCGGATTTTAGGTTATGTTTCAGAAAAAATCCGACATAGTTTTGTTTTATCCGTAGACTACTAAGGCATAGAGTAAAAATAAAAATGGAAGTAAGTCGATATGATTCGACCAGAGAACGTCTAATCTATAGACTACACAACAAAAATTCGAATGATTAGGTAGTTTTTTTTTCAACTTCCATATTCCTTTCACTTTCATAGAGATATAATTCCAGATTGGAAAATTTAACGAAACTTATTTTCTTCAAAAACACATGTATATTCAAAATTAAGGAATGACAAATATGAAAATAAGGGCCTCCGCTCGTAAAATTTGTGAAAAATGCCGACTAATACGTAGACGGGGACGAATTAGAGTAATTTGTTCCAATCCGAGACATAAGCAAAGACAAGGCTAGTCCTTCGAAACCGGGACTCTTTATCTTCTTTATCTTTAAGGCATCCGATCCGATATATAAATAAAAAAAAAGATTTATTTTGACATGACATGGATATATCCATAGACACCTGGCTTCTATTTATAAGATGATAACATAAAATATGGCAAAACCTTTACCTAGAATTGGTTCGCGCAGGAATGGCCGTATTAGTTCACGTAAGAATGCGCGTAAAATACCAAAAGGAGTTATTCATGTTCAAGCAAGTTTCAACAATACTATTGTGACGGTTACAGACGTACGGGGGCGGGTGATCTCATGGTCTTCCGCCGGAATGTGCGGGTTCAGGGGCACAAGAAGAGGGACACCGTTTGCTGCTCAAACCGCAGCTGGAAATGCTATTCGGACAGTAGTGGATCAAGGTATGCAACGAGCTGAAGTCATGATAAAAGGCCCCGGTCTCGGACGAGATGCGGCATTAAGAGCTATTCGTAGAAGTGGTATATTATTAAGTTTCGTCCGGGATGTAACCCCTATGCCACATAATGGCTGCAGGCCCCCCAAAAAACGACGTGTGTAAAAATCTAAACATTGTAAACATTGTAAAAATATAAACATTGAAGAGATTTCAAGAGAAATAAATAATTCAATGATTTGATCAAAAATAACAAACATTCTTATGGTTCGAGAGAAAGTAACAATATCTACTCGGACACTACAGTGGAAGTGTGTTGAATCAAGAGCCGACAGTAAACGTCTTTTTTATGGACGCTTTATTATGTCTCCGCTTATGAAGGGTCAAGCGGACACAATAGGCATTGCGATGCGAAGGGGTTTGCTTGGAGAACTAGAAGGAACGTGTATCACACGCGCAAAATCTGAGAAAATACCACACGAATTTTCTACTCTAGCAGGGATTCAAGAATCAGTACATGAAATTTTAATGAATTTGAAAGAAATTGTATTGAGAAGCAATTTGTATGGAACTTGTGACGCGTCTATTTGTGTCAAAGGCCCTGGATATGTAACTGCTCAAGATATCATCTTACCACCTTCGGTGCAAATCGTTGATAATACACAGCATATAGCTATTCTAACGGAACCAATTGACTTGTGTATTGGCTTACAAATCGAAAGGACTCGTGGCTATTGTATAAAATCGCCAAATAACTTTCAAAATGGAAGTTATCCAATCGATGCTGTATTCATGCCCGTTCGAAATGTGAATCATAGTGTTCATTCTTATGGAAATGGGAATGAAAAGCAAGAGATACTTTTTCTAGAAATATGGACAAATGGGAGTTTAACTCCTAAAGAAGCACTTCATGAAGCCTCTCGGCATTTGATTGATTTATTTATTCCTTTTTTACAGGCAGAAGAAGAAAACTTACATTTAGAAAAAAGCCAACATAAGGGTACTTTACCCCTTTTTACTTTTCATAATAAATTGGTTAAACTAAAGAAAAATCAACAAGAAATAGCATTGAAATATATTTTTATTGACCAATCAGAATTGACTCCTAAGATTTATAATTGTCTCAAAAAGTCCAATATACATACATTATCGGACCTTTTAAATAAGAGTCAAGAAGACCTTATGAAAATTAAGGATCTTTGCATAGAAGATGTCAAAGAAATATTGAGAATTCTAGAAA